TTATTCAATTTTTTTTTATGAAGTTTTAAAAGGTATATGCATGAGACATGATCTACTAATTAAATTAATCTATTTCTTTCCAATAGCTTACTCTAGCCATATCACAGTCTCATTTTATAATACCTCAGGAGCCAATGAAACTATTTTAGTAAAATTTAACTGTCGCAATTCCCGAGCGATCGGACCAAAAACGCGAGTTCCTTTTGGATTTCCTTCTTGATCAATAAGAACTGCAGCGTTATCATCATATCGAATTATCATACCGTTGTCACGTTTGAGTTCTTTAGGGGTACGTACAATTACAGCTCTGACCACTTCTGATCTTTCTAGGGGCATATTTGGCACTGCTTCTTTAATCACAGCGACAATAATGTCGCCGATATGTGCATATCGACGATTGCTAGCTCCTATGATTCGAATACACATCAATTTTCGAGCCCCACTATTATCCGCAACATTCAAATAGGTTTGGGGTTGAATCATATCATTTTTTTATCTGTTCTTTCAATGCACAATGCAAGGATCCAAGAAAAAAAAAAAGAAATATTATTTGTCAAAAAACCTGCTATTTTTTCATTCCCAAGACCAATTTCTTTTGGTTTTACATCCTTATCCCGAAATAATAAATTGAGTTCGTATAGATATTTTGGACGCCGCTATTGAAATAGCCTTTCTGGCTATATTTTCTGATACTCCGCCCATTTCATAAAGTATTCGACCCGGTTTAACAACAGCAACCCAATATTCGGGGGATCCTTTCCCCGAACCCATACGTGTTTCCGCAGGTCTTATTGTAACTGGTTTGTCTGGAAATATACGTACCCATATTTTTCCACCACGACGTGCATTTCGGGTCATTCCTCGTCGACCTGCTTCTATTTGTCTAGATGTGATCCAAGCGGGTTCAAGTGCCTGAAGACCATATTTACCAAAACAAATATGATTACCTCGAAAAGATATTCCCTTCATTCGTCCTCTATGTTGTTTACGGAATCTAGTTCTTTTAGGGTTATAGTTGATGGTTGTTTCTAAATTTCATCTCTACTACAGAACTGGACATGAGAGTTTCTTCTCATCCAGCTCCTCGCGAATAATAGGATTCAAAAAAGTTAATTTGAATTAAGATATATGTATTTAATTAATAATAGATAATCATTTGAATCGCGGGATTCTTTGAGATTTCATATAATCAATTAGTAAGTTGTATATCTTTTTTGGATATCTAATTCTACATATTAAACATATATTTTTTTTTAGAATAGTCTTTTTTTTTTCAGATTGAAAATTTATCAATCTAAAAAAGGTTTTCGCGGGCGAATATTCTTTATTTCAGTTCTAGGGTTAGCTCATGACTTCTCAGAATAGATGAATAGGTTCTCAGTTTCTTCCGCCATCCCGGCCAATGAATCATTAGAATTTTTTTTTAGAATCTTTTACATTCACAGGTTTCATCGTTCCCATCGCTTTTTGCTTAATGGTTAGGTCTCAATTCTACAATGGAGCTCTTATCTTAATGAAATTTATTTTTGAGTCAATCCTCTCAGTCTTTATTGGCTTGAGTCTCTTGGTTTTTTTCTATGAACAGATTCATTTAATTATGAATGAATCAGTATTGATGCTTTATTACATTGCCTTTTATGAGATGACTCATAGACCTTACATATTGGAATTCTATATCGTTGATATTTTTTCTCTCTTTCTCTCACCTGTCCATTTATCCACATCTTTTTTCTATATTTTCGCTTCACAACTTCGACTTCAGATTGATTTTTTTGTTTATGCAAAATAGATTTCAGTTGCTACAATGATATGATCAATATATCATATCTTGACTGGTTTTTTAGACCCAGATAATACGAAGCGATGAGTTGGTTTTTAGTTCTCTATTTATTAGTTTATATTATGGGGTCCTTTTTTTTAATCTCACCCCTAAAAAACCCAACGAGTCACACACTAAGCATAGCAATAAACTAAAATGGTCAATCAAATTTTTATTCAACCCTATAGAATTATAATTGTTTATTTCATTTTTGATTGAACAAAAAAGACTAATACTCATTTATTCTTTTTTGTTCAATTCATAGATAGAAACAAAATAAAAGTAAATATTTGTTAGTCATTGTCTATAAATATCCAAATTTTGATGCCTAATACCCCATAGATAGTTCGAACTGTATAGCAACAATAATCTATTTTAGCGCGAATGGTTTGTAGGGGAACTCTACCTTCTCTGATCCACTCGATCCGTGCAATTTCTTTTCCATCTATACGCCCTCCGATTTGTACTTGAATTCCCTTTGTATCGGTTTGTTCAGTTAATTCAATAGCTTTTTTCATTGCTTTCCGAAATGAAACTCTATTTTTCAATTGTCCAGCTATAAATTCTCCAAGAATGTTGGAGTTTCCATAAGGTTTTGCAATTCTTCTGATAGCAATGTTAAGTTTTCGGTTTACCCAATTAAATTCTTTTTCTAAATTCATCTGTAATTCTTCGATTCCG